ATTTAATTATGAAAGTTGGCTAGGTAGCTGACCCTGTTAGTCCGTTATTTCAAGAATAGGAGCATAATTGTTTTGCTTCTTAAATATTGTTTCCCCGCTTAATGGATAACCTTTTGCTACCAATGGAAAATTGATTTTCATCTCAAATCGAGGTGGTTGGATTTGCACCAACAGAAACCATAAAATGCATACACAATCAATAGAGGTATATGATACATCTTTATTTTTAGTTTAGATAGTAAACAGTATTCTTCCATTTTTTTCCATTCTATCTATTCACATTCTATCTATTCATTGGTACTAATCATTGATACTGGAACAATTGTCTCATTCATTTGTTCGAGCTCATGATCTAAACGAGTCGCACATACACCCTAGTACATGTTCCTCGACGCTGAGGACATCCTCGAAGAGCGGGGGATTTCGTGACATTTCTGATTGGCTGTCTTGCGTTTCTAATAAGTTGTTTAATAGTTGGCATGTTGAATCGTATATATATGATGGGATTATAATGGGCTGGTTTAGATCGATCTTAACCTGATGATTATGAATTTTTTCCCTTCAATTGAATGAATATTTTACTTGGGTAAAATCAAAATATTCAATATAAAATCATGGAAAATTCAAATTACTATGGTTTGAAATGGAATCATGGATTTACACCCCAGCATTTTCGACCGCTACAAGATCAATAATGCCATAAGCTTGGGCTTCTGTTGCTGACATAAAAACATCCCTTTCCATGTCTTCGGATACAACCCATAAGGGGTTGCCCGTTCTTTGTACATAAACCCTTGTAAGGGTTTCGCGAAGTTTCAGTAGTTCTTCTGCTTCCAGGATAAATTCCCCTGCTTGTGCCTCATAAAAAGAACTAGCAGGTTGGTGAATCATAACCCTGATTATATAACATCCATCATGAGCGGCTCCTCTATCTCACATGATTGGTCGAAGGGAAGGAATAAAAATAACAATAAGAAAAAGATAGAATTGAACAACCGTACAGGCATCTTTTGTACATTGCATACGGCTCTGCAATGGAATTGACCTTTCCGTCCGCCAACAAAAGAAAGGGACAAAGGTACCAGAAACAAATAGAATCCATCCGATCTAGATCGTTTAATGATCCATTTACCACCCTTCCTTTCGTAGAAGTCAAAAATACTATGATGGTTCTGTTGCTTTATATATTTCTTATTTATCTCGTCTTTAATTTAGCAATCCCAAGGTTTTTTTGACCCGATCAAATAAGGAAAAAAGATCTTTTTTTTTCTTTTTTATAACATTAATATCAGAAAGGCACTTCTGGTGTGTAAGAAAAATGGTTTGTGACGCTGAAACAGACCTCCGATGCATAAGATAAAATCGGAAATAACCTTTGTTTCATACTACTATTTCGATATATAATTTCATGTTATGAAAAAACAAAAAAGGTTTGTTCATATCGAACTTAAAATGCCATGCTATTATTACTTATTATTCATGTTCCATATGGCGAAGGCATAGTCTTTTTTTTTTTTTCAAATAAAAAACTCATTGGCGCCAAGCGTGAGGGAATGCTAGACGTTTGGTAATTTCTCCTCCGACCAGAATGAAAGATCCCATTGAAGCGGCTAATCCCATGCATATTGTGTGTACATCAGGTGGCACAAATTGCATAGTATCATAAATAGCTATTCCTGGTATTACCCATCCACCGGGGGAGTTTATAAACAAATAAAGATCCTTAGTATCGTCCTCTATACTAAGATATACCATAAGACCAACAAGTTGATTCGAGATCTCGCTATCAACCTCTTGGCCTAAAAAAAGTAATCTTTCTCGATAAAGTCGGTTGATTAGGACAAAATTGTATCCTTTAGGAACCGTACATGCACCTTTGGATGCATACGGTTCAAAAAAATTGCGAAAAAAATCAATGTGTCGATTCTAGTCCTATTTCTTTTTTTTTAACAGGGTTTTTTGTTTTTCTATAATGAAAATGAAGGGACTTTTTCTTGTATTATTCTATTTTTCAAGAAACATCATAAGTTTTTGCTTCCTTCCCTAAAAAACCAAACAAACCCTATCTATAATAAAAAAAAAAAGAATTCAAAAAACTTATTGAACTAACCTCTCATTGATGTATTGTTTCATCGAGATTCAAATCAAATCACGATGTCATTTTCTTGTTCCTAAATGGGCCCCCTTTAATTCTTTTAGGTTCATGTTCTACTCCGGGTAAATATCTATCCGAATTATATTTGCACATATAGGGCAAATTATGTCAGTGCCACTTTTTTTTGCTACGATTTTTTCAATTCTTTTCATGCCTTTCGCCAAACTATTTGATTGATATATTTATTATACTATTCCATTGATTGGTAGTTTGAGATAACCTCTAGGGTATAAAAATCCTTTATGATACAAGTGGTAATGGTACCTATATTACCAACAATTTGGTATTTTCTAAACGGAGCCTGAATATTTCGGTACAAGCCAACCATAAATTCTTCTAATTTAATTTAGATTATTGATCTCTAAAAAAAATGGATTGTACTTCGCGCTCCGAGTTTTTGAAGGTTCAATCAATCTTTCTTGGGCGAAATAGAAGATATCTCGATGGGGAGAGAGAACGGGTAAATCCCATATGACCCAATATGTCTGACAAGTCGCACTATACGTCAACCCAAACTGCATCTTCCTCTCCAGGACTCCGAAAAGGTACTTTTGGAACACCAATGGGCATTAAACAAAAAAAGAAATTAAAGTACTATATTTTACTTTGATGTGGAAACGTAATAATGAATTTATTGTCTTCATAATTTTTATTTCTGTTTCTCCTATTTTATACATAGATTGGAGGGGTTCATACAGAAATACGGAATGAATAAAGAAAAATTCTTATGAGGGGATCGTTCAAATAATCAACAAGTGTTTATGCATTCGTTTTCAAAAAATGAAACCAATTCCCCATTGCGTATTGTTACTTATCGGGTATAGAATAGATCTGCTTCTCTTTGTTCCTACGAACAGAAATTTTCCATTATTTCCAATGTAACGGAATAAATATTAACCCTTGCTCATAGATAATCTACTAAAAAAGGTTAGGTACATAGTATATATATTTTAGTTTTTTAGTCCAATGCGATAAAGTTACATAGTGTCTATTTATCTTTGATAAAGGGGTATTTCCATGGGTTTGCCTTGGTATCGTGTTCATACCGTTGTATTGAATGATCCCGGTCGGTTGCTTTCTGTCCACATAATGCATACAGCTTTAGTTTCTGGTTGGGCCGGTTCAATGGCTCTATACGAATTAGCGGTTTTTGATCCCTCTGACCCCGTTCTTGATCCAATGTGGAGACAGGGTATGTTCGTTATACCCTTCATGACTCGTTTAGGAATAACCAATTCATGGGGCGGTTGGAGTATTACAGGGGGAACCATAACGAATCCAGGTATTTGGAGTTACGAAGGTGTGGCAGGTGCACATATTGTGTTTTCTGGCTTGTGCTTCTTGGCAGCTATCTGGCATTGGGTGTATTGGGACCTAGAAATATTCTGTGATGAACGTACGGGAAAACCCTCTTTGGATTTGCCCAAGATTTTTGGAATTCATTTATTTCTTTCAGGGTTGGCTTGCTTTGGCTTTGGTGCATTTCATGTAACAGGCTTGTATGGTCCTGGAATATGGGTGTCCGATCCTTATGGACTAACTGGAAAAGTACAACCTGTAAATCCAGCGTGGGGCGCGGAAGGTTTTGACCCTTTTGTTCCAGGAGGCATAGCTTCTCATCATATCGCAGCGGGGACATTAGGCATATTAGCAGGTCTATTCCATCTTAGTGTCCGTCCGCCTCAACGTCTATACAAAGGATTACGTATGGGAAATATTGAAACTGTCCTTTCCAGTAGTATCGCTGCTGTGTTTTTTGCAGCTTTCATTGTTGCTGGAACTATGTGGTATGGTTCAGCAACTACCCCGATTGAATTATTTGGCCCCACTCGTTATCAGTGGGATCAGGGATATTTTCAGCAAGAAATTTATCGAAGAGTTGGTGCTGGACTAGCTGAAAATCTGAGTTTATCGGAAGCTTGGTCAAAAATTCCCGAAAAATTAGCTTTTTATGATTACATTGGTAATAATCCGGCAAAGGGAGGATTATTCAGAGCGGGCTCAATGGACAATGGGGATGGAATAGCTGTTGGATGGTTAGGACACCCTATCTTTAGAGATAAAGAAGGACACGAGCTTTTTGTACGTCGTATGCCTACTTTTTTTGAAACATTTCCGGTAGTTTTGGTAGATGGAGATGGAATTGTGAGAGCCGATGTTCCTTTTAGAAGGGCAGAATCAAAGTATAGTGTCGAACAAGTAGGTGTAACTGTTGAATTCTATGGTGGCGAACTTAATGGAGTTAGTTACAGCGATCCTGCTACTGTGAAAAAATATGCTAGACGCGCCCAATTAGGGGAAATTTTTGAATTGGATCGGGCTACTTTGAAATCCGACGGTGTTTTTCGTAGCAGTCCAAGGGGTTGGTTCACTTTCGGGCATGCTTCATTTGCTTTGCTTTTCTTTTTCGGACACATTTGGCATGGCGCTAGAACCTTGTTCCGGGATGTTTTTGCTGGTATTGATCCAGATTTGGATGCTCAAGTGGAATTTGGAACATTCCAAAAAATTGGAGATCCAACTACAAGGAGACAGATAGTCTGATACAACATTGTTCTGGTATTTTTCGCTTATATTTGAATTTGATTTTTTTTTTACATGGGATAGGTGACGGAGAAATCGTGACTTGAATCACTGCTTTTTCTTTGACTCTTTCCCTTTCTTTATCTGATAAATGATCCAAAATGAATAGAATAGGTTTGGAAGCTATAATTGTAAACCACGATCAAATCTATGGAAGCATTGGTTTATACATTCCTGTTAGTCTCTACTCTAGGGATAATTTTTTTCGCTATCTTTTTTCGAGAACCTCCTAAGGTTCCGACTAAAAAAATGAAATGATTTTTCATATTTCATTATCTCAATTGAAGTAATGAACCTCCCAATATGCCATATTGGGAGGTTCATTACTTCGACTAGTCCCCGTGTTCCTCGAATGGGTCTCTTAGTTGTTGAGAGGGTTGCCCAAAAGCAGTATATAAGGCGTACCCAGTAAAGCTTACAAGTAAACCAGATATGGAGATGGCGACTAAGGTTGCTGTTTCCATTATTAGATTTCAAGATCGCGATGGATCTACAATAAGATTGTTTATTTACAACTACAACGGAATGGTATACAAAGTCAACAGATCTCAACCGATGAAATAGTATTTATGGCTACACAAACTGTTGAGGGTAGTTCTAGATCTGGGCCAAGACGAACTCTTGTAGGGGATTTATTGAAACCGTTGAATTCAGAATATGGTAAAGTAGCTCCGGGCTGGGGTACTACTCCCCTTATGGGAGTCGCAATGGCTCTATTTGCGATATTCCTATCTATTATTTTGGAGATTTATAATTCTTCCGTTCTATTGGATGGAATTTCAATGAGTTAGGTTCATAAGAGCAATGAAGTACTAGTAAAAAAAAAAAAAACAACTTAGGACTCGAATTTCTAGCCTATTTTGGTAGTTCGACCGCGAAATTCCTTTGTTTCGGTATTTCCGGAATATGAGTGTGTGACTTGTTATAATTGATCCTATTGATATACAGAAAATGGATCTGTCATCTTGATAGAGATGATTCTACCTCGTCGGATATTTATATTTTTTCTAGTTTTTGAAACACGAATCGAATAGATCAAGAAAAGAAATATTTGGACTATGATTCATACCTACTATTCAAACCTCGTAACCGGACTCAAAAAAAATTTCAAAAAGGTATTGCCTAAATCAAACAATTTTTCTTCTTTCAGAACTATGTGCTTTGACAGAAGTACAATTATTTCTCTGGATTTTGTTGAGTCATTACATCTATTCATTAAATAAATGATGATCAAATGGTTCTTACTCAGAGAACCTTTGAATTTGGTTTTGGGACTTATTGATGAATCATCGTGGTTCTAGTATGAATCTGAGGTTTCAATTGATTCATAGGGTCTCAACAAGAGAATTCCTATCAAAAGTAAAACAATAGTCAATTTTCATTACGCAAAACTCAAATAAAATACTACAAATAAAATACTAATACTAAATAGGGGAAGAGAAGATTCAAGAGGCCTGTAATAATCAATATAAAAAAAAAGACGGATGAGCTAACTTGATATTTTTTGGCATTATCATCACAAAGAACAGATTTCGGATTTTTATTTCTTCGGATCTTTTGGTAGATTGAATCAAGTGGCTAAGAAGTTTCCAATTTTCTATTACATATCCGTTGAAACAGTATTTGTATGTTTTTGCTTGAGCCGTACGAGATGAAATTCTCATATACGGTTCTCGTGAGGGGGAGTTACCTTGGTTTACCTATCTCAATAAAGTATATGACTGGTTCGAAGAGCGTCTCGAGATTCAGGCGATTGCAGATGATATAACTAGTAAATATGTTCCTCCTCACGTCAACATATTTCATTGTCTAGGGGGGATCACACTTACTTGTTTTTTAGTACAAGTAGCTACGGGTTTTGCTATGACTTTTTACTATCGACCAACTGTTACAGAGGCCTTTTCCTCTGTTCAATACATAATGACTGAGGCCAACTTTGGTTGGTTAATCCGATCAGTTCATCGATGGTCAGCAAGTATGATGGTTCTAATGATGATTTTGCACGTATTTCGTGTGTATCTCACAGGCGGATTTAAAAAACCTCGCGAATTAACTTGGGTTACGGGTGTAGTTCTCGCTGTATTGACTGCATCTTTTGGTGTAACTGGTTATTCCTTACCTTGGGACCAAATTGGTTATTGGGCAGTAAAAATTGTGACAGGCGTACCTGAAGCTATTCCTGTAATAGGATCGCCTTTGGTAGAGTTATTACGCGGAAGTGCTAGTGTGGGTCAATCCACTTTGACTCGTTTTTATAGTTTACACACTTTTGTATTGCCTCTTCTTACTGCCGTATTTATGTTAATGCACTTCTCAATGATACGTAAGCAAGGTATTTCAGGTCCTTTATAAACTAAAGAAGACAGATCATAGATATTTGTAATCGATCATATATTATTTTGGAAAGGAACAATAGTATCTCATTGCTACAAATATGGATTATTGAAAAAAAAATAAGACATGTTATTTGGATATTTCTCTTCAACTCCGAAGTATTCTTTATTTGAGACTTTGATATGAATAGTTGAAGTGGATCCTCCGAAGAGAAGATGGATTATGGGAGTGTGTGACTTGAACTATTGATTGGACCGTGCAGATATATGATTTTATCCGCCACATTAGAATTCACAACCAAATGTGTCTCCGCATCCAATCACCGCGCGAGTCCCCCTATGTAGCGGAAGATAGGCTGGTTCGCTTGAGGAGAATCTTTTCCATGATCATACTCGAATCCATATCATGCATGAACAGGCTCCGTAAGATCCCGTAAAATAGATGATGTGGCATAATCTGGATTATGTTCTATCTATTCTACTTACTTATTTATATATAGTATGGAAATGCATCCATTTCCTTTGCATCCATTCAGATCCATGATACTATCGGAGTGAAATAAGGGATCTAAGGAAGACCAGAGGTTAAATTGTATTAGTAACAAGCAAATTCTTTGTATTTAATAAGAGTCACGATATTGTGAGAATAAATACCAATCACAAGATATGAGATAATCCAAAAAGCACTTGATCATGATCAAATTTTGAAGCCTACTTGGATATTGAGCATTTACCTGTAAGAACTTAATTCTTGCCAATGAATAGTTGCAACTACGAAAAATGGAGTTTGATAAATATTTTCTTACATAGAGTCATTATATACGTGTAGATATGGATGAAGTATAGATTTGATATGGATCTACTTCTTTCATTCCTTTGATTCTTGCTCGAGCCGGATGATGAAAAATTCTCATGTCCGGTTCCTTCGGGGGGTGGATCCGTAAGAATTCACCTATCCCAATAACAAAGAAACCTGACTTGAATGATCCTGTATTAAGAGCTAAATTGGCTAAAGGGATGGGACATAATTATTATGGAGAACCCGCATGGCCCAATGATCTTTTATATATTTTTCCAGTAGTTATTTTGGGTACTATAGCATGTACCGTAGGCTTAGCGGTCCTAGAACCCTCAATGATTGGTGAACCGGCAGATCCATTTGCTACTCCTTTGGAAATATTACCCGAATGGTACTTCTTTCCCGTATTTCAAATACTTCGCACAGTACCTAATAAGTTGTTGGGTGTTCTTTTAATGGTTTCAGTACCAACGGGATTATTAACAGTACCCTTTTTGGAGAATGTCAATAAATTCCAAAATCCATTTCGTCGTCCAGTAGCTACAACAGTCTTTTTGATCGGTACCGCAGTAGCTCTTTGGTTAGGTATTGGAGCAACATTACCTATTGATAAATCCCTTACTTTAGGTCTTTTTTAAATTGATTCAACCGCGAAATACTGCCGTAGGTATCTAGGGAATAGTTGATTCAAACTGAATCTTCCCTAGATACATTATTTTTAATCCATCTCAATATGGATTGTGCTTAAGATTAAAAAATTTCTTCTTTTTTTTTTTATTTTATATAATATATATACTTTTTTTATAAAATAGAAAAAAAAAAAGAAAAAGATGAAGTAATTGTGATAGATTTAAAATGAAAACTTAGTCTTAGGTAAATTAATTGTGAAATGCTTCTGTAGAATGTCCACTATCTGTTTTACATCTTCTATCCGAAAATATTCAATTTTCATAAGATCTTCTTGACTGTTACTCAAAAGGTCCAATAATGTATGTATATTGGACCTTTTGAGACAATTATAGGTCCTGGAAGGCAATTCTGATTGGTCAATAAAAATACATTTCAATGCAATTTCTTTTTTGTTTTTCTTTAGATTAGCTAATCTATCATGAAAGGTAAAAGGGGGTAGAATAAATCTGCTTTTATTTTCTTCGAAATTAATGTCCTTTTCCTCTGCATGTAGAAAAGGAATAAATAAATCAATCAAATTACGAGAAGCTTCATGGAGTGCTTCCTTAGGAGTTAAACTTCCATTTGTCCATATTTCTAGAAAAAGGATCTCTTGTTTTTCATTTCCATTCCCATAAGAATAAATACTATGATTCGCATTTCGAACAGGCATGGATACAGCATCTATAGGATAACTTCCATCTTGAGAGTTGTTTGTGGGTCTCATACGATATCCGCGATCTCTTTGGATTTGTAATCCAATACACAAATCAAGAGGCTCTGTCAAGGTAGCTATATGCTGTGTAGTGTCAACTATTTCCACGGAGGGCGGTAGGATAATATCTTGAGCTGTTATGTATCTGGGGCCTTTGACGCAAATGGATGCGTCTCGAGTGCCATATAGATTACTTCTCAATACAATTTCTTTCAAATTCATTAAAATTTCATGTACTGATTCTTCAATACCTACTATCGTAGAATATTCATGTGGTACTTTTTCAGATTTTGCACGTGTTATACATGTTCCTTCTATTTCTTCAAGTAAAATCCGTCGCATAGCAATACCTATGGTATCGGCTTGACCTTTCATAAGTGGAGACAGAACGAAACGCCCATAATAAAGACGCTTACTGTCTATTCTTGATTCAACACACTTCCACTGTAGTGTTCGAGTGGATCCTGCTATTTCCTCTCGAACCATAATAATATATTATTGTTATTTGATTAGATTATTGAATCATTTATTTCTCTTGAAATCCGTTCAATTCTTATTTCTATACACGTCTTTTTTTAGGGGGTCTACATCCATTATGTGGCATAGGAGTTACATCGCGTACGAAACTTAATAGTATACCACTTCGACGAATAGCTCGTAATGCTGCATCTCGTCCGGGACCAGGGCCTTTTATCATGACTTCTGCGCGTTGCATACCTTGATCAACTACTGTACGAATAGCGTTTGCTGCTGCTGCTTGAGCAGCAAAAGGTGTTCCTCTTTTTGCGCCTTTGAACCCAGAAGTACCCGCGGAGGACCAAGAAACCACTCGCCCTCGTACATCTGTAACAGTTACAATGGTATTGTTGAAACTCGCTTGAACATGAATAATTCCTTTTGGTATTCTACGTCCATTCTTACGCGAACCAATACGTCCATTTCTACGTGAACTAATTCTTGGTATAGGTTTTGTCATATTTTATCATCTCATAAATATGAGTCAGAAATATACGGAGATATCCATTTCATGTTAAAACAGATTCTTTATTTTTACATTGATCCTTCTTTTATTTTAGAAAGTAGAAAGCTCAAAAGATTATCCTTGTCTCTGTTTATGTCTTGGATTAGAACAAATCACTATAATTCGTCCGCGCCTACGGATCAGTCGACATTTTTCACAAATTTTACGAACAGAAGCCCTTATTTTCATATTTACGATTCCTTGCCTTAATTCTGAATCTATTCTTTGAAAAAAAAAAGTTTCCTTAATTTTTGAACCTCGAATTGTATCCCCACGAATGAAATTAAATTAAAAAAATCCCCCAATCACTCAAATCTTCGTTGCGAAGTCTATAAATTATATGTTCCTTGCTGGTTGAATCATAACTACTTACTTGGATTTTGACTCTATCTCCTGGTAGGGTAGTATCCGGATAAACCGCGTCGGATCTTCCCCGAAACAAATTAGATTTTCATTGTCTAAAGTAAAGGGACCCGGACACGGAACATACCATTGAGAAGTGATTCAGTAATTAAACCCTCATGAATCCATTTTTGTTCCGGGCAACCCTTCCTTGAAGTATTAATTAATGTGGGAGCAGTCATATAACTCACTTTTCCTCTCTTTTTCTTTTCATTCTTTTCACAACTGGGAAGTTGAAGTTAGAGATCAAATTAGGATACCATAGGAAAAGGATCAACATATATAACACAACACTTCTCCCCCAACTCTTTCTAGGCGAGCTTCTCGATCTGTCATTATACCTCGAGAAGTAGAAAGAATAGCAATCCCCATTCCGCCTAAAATCCTAGGAATTCGTTGGTTGTTGGAATAGATTCGTAGACCAGGTCGGCTGATACGCTTTAAAATAGTTTTATATATTCTTTCCCTAGTTCTTTTATGTCGTAGGGTTGAAACCAAGAAATTTTTCTTACTTTCTCGATGTTTTCTAACGTTTTCAATAAAACCTTCTCGCAGAAGTATTTTAACAATGTTTTCGGTGATATTAGTAGATGCTATTCGAACCGTTCCTTTTTTTTTCATGTCAGCATTTCTTATAGAAGTTATTATTTCGGCAATAGTGTCCCTACCCATGATGAACTATAATTATAGTTGCCTCCTAATTTTGATATAATCAACGTGTTTATTTATTTTTTTTTTTTTTTTTATGAATTCATAAAAAAATATATGCTTGAGATACAATCTACTAATTTATCTATTTCAAATATTCTACTATACCATAACTTCATCTACTAATATTTATAATACTTCAGGAGCTAATGAGACAATTTTAGTGAAATTGAATTCTCTCAATTCCCTGGCGATTGCACCAAAAACTCGAGTCCCTTTTGGATTTCCTTCTTGATCAATGACAACTGCTGCATTGTCATCATATCGTATTCTCATACCGTTTTCACGCTTGAGTTCTTTACACGTACGTACAATTACAGCTCTAATTACTTCTGATCTTTCGAGCGGCATATTGGGCACTGCTTCTTTGATTACAGCAACAATAACATCACCAATATGAGCATATCGGCGATTACTGGTTCCCAAAATTCGAATACACATCAATTCTCGAGCCCCGCTATTATCCGCTACATTCAAAAGGGTCTGAGGTTGAATCATATCATTTTTTATCTCCTCTTTCAATGCAAAGGATTAAGAAAGAAAAGAAATATTATCTGTCCAGAAATAAATAAACTCGCAATTGTATTTTTTCATTCCTAACACCCTTTTCTTTTGTTCTACATCTCTATCCCGCAATAATAAATTGGGTTCGTATAGGCATTTTGCACGCAGCTATTGAAATGGCTGCTCTGGCCACAGTTTCGGATACTCCGCCCATTTCATAAAGTATTCGACCCGGTTTAACAACAGATACCCAATATTCGGGAGACCCTTTCCCCGAACCCATACGTGTTTCTGTAGGTCTTACTGTAACAGGTTTGTCGGGAAATATACGTACCCATATTTTTCCACCACGACGCGCATATCGGGTCATTGCCCTTCGCCCCGCTTCTATTTGTCTAGCTGTGATCCAAGCGGGTTCAAGTGCCTGAAGAGCGTATCTTCCGAAACAAATACGATTGCCTCTATAAGATATTCCTTTCATTCTTCCTCTGTGTTGTTTACGGAATCTGGTTCTTTTGGGGTTATAGTTGATGGTTGTTTCCCTCTTCCATCTCTACTGCAGAACCGGACATGAGAGTTTCTTCTCATCCGGCTCCTCGCGAAAGAAGAAACAATTCAATATAAAGGATTCAATAATATTACAGATAGACATGTATTTTATTAATAATACACTAGGGATTTATTGATATTACATAGGAAAGAAAGCTGCATGTAAGATATATTTACCTACAATATATACATATAAAATACAAGATATACATGTATTATATAAAATATTATATTTGTATTTTGTATAAAATATATTATATAAAATAATGATATAAAATCAAATTATATTAAATTCTATTTATAAAATTTAAATTTATATAAAATATATAAATATAATTATAAATATAATAAATATAATAAATAGAATTTATATAATATAAATAGAATATATTTTTTAAATATAATAAATATCAATTTATATAATAAGTTTATAATAAGTTAATTTATATTATATTTTATATTATATAATAATTTATATAAATTTATTTATAAATTTATTAAGTAGTTATAGTTAATTTAATTAATATTAATGTTTTTTTTTAATTAGATTTTTAATTAAAATTAATTTAATGTTTTTTTCATTTTTTTTTTTTTATTTATAAAACTTATTTATTTATAAAAAATTTATTAATCCGTTTCGCGGGCGAATATTGACTCTTTTCTGCTTCATTTGTAGGGTCAACCCATGACTGTTTCAGAAAAATTTAATTAATTTGTTCCTGGTCCGTTCCGCCATCCCGCCCAATGAATCATTAGGATTCCTTTTCAATAGAATCCTATGCAGTCACGGGTTCCGTCGTTCCCATAGCTTCTCCGTTAATGATTAGGCCTGAACTCGACAATGGAGCTCCCGACAAAATGCGTTTCCGAGTCAATCTTCTCAGTTTCTATTAACTCGGGGCTCTTTACTTTTTCAGTATTGATGCTTTATCACACTGCCTTTTATAATTCATAAACCATACATATTGGAATCATATATCGTTGATATTTTTTTCTTTCTATCTATCCTCCTTCCATTTAATTTATCTACATCCCCTTATTATTCACAACCCGGAATCCATTTCTTTTTTTTTTTGAAAAATTTACAGTTGCTACAACTATATGATTGATACCTCATATAGTGACTGTTTTGGGGGATCTCGACAATATGAAGCCATAAGTTGGTTATTAGTTTCTATAGTTACTAGTTCATAATAGGAGTCAGTCTATTTTTTTTATCCTGACTCTAAAGAAAAACCAAGACAACGAGTCACACACTAAGCATAGCAATTCTACCAAAAAGGTAAATCCAATTTTTATTCATCCCTATAGAATTAAAAGAATTAGGCTCATATTTGATTCAACAATTCAACAAACAGAAGGAAAATAAAACAGTTTTTCATTTTTTGTTCTATCACTGGATAGAATGGTAAGACAAAAAAGTCCATTATTTTCCGTCTACAAATATCCAAATTTTTATGCCTAATACTCCATAGATAGTTCGAACTGTATAGGAACAATAATCAATTTTAGCGCGAATGGTTTGTAGGGGAACCCTACCTTCTCTTATCCATTCGACACGTGCAATTTCTTTTCCGTCGATACGCCCTGCAATTTGTACTTGAATTCCTTTTGTATCTGTTTGTTCAGTTAATTCAATAGCTTTTTTCATTGCTTTTCGAAACGAAACTCTATTTTTTAATTGTAAAGCTATGTATTCTGCTAGAATATTAGGTTGTCCATAAGGTTTTTCAACTCTTGTGATAGTAATGTTGAGTCTCCGGTTTATGGAATTCAACTCTTTTTGTACATTCGTTTGTAATTCTTCGATTCCTCGTCTTCGACCCTCTATTAATAAATTTGGGAATCCAATATGGATTATGACCTGAATAAGATCGATTCTTTTTTGAATTTCTATATGTGCAATTCCCTCGAAACCCGAGGATATTCTCATATTTTTTTGTACATAATTCTTGATACAATCTCGTATTTTTTCATCTTCCTGGAGACCAATGGAAAAACTTTTTGGTTGTGCGAACCAAAAGGAATGATGATTTTGGGTTGTACCAAGTCTGAAACCGAGTGGATTTATTTTTTGTCCCATATTATTCTATTATCTTTCCATCCCTATGTTATTTCTAAATATGAATCTAAATCTTAGATTCATATTTAGATTTTTTAGATTTATCCTTCAATACAATTGTTATATGACAGGTGGGTCGTTTTATTAGATAACTGCGTCCTCTAGCCCTAGGTCTTAACCTTTTTACAAGGGTACCCCCATTAACTTCGGCTTTACTAATGAATGAATCCGCTTCGTTCAAACCCAGATCGTTAGCATTTGCTGCTGCAGAATAAACCAATTTTAAAATGGGAAAGGATGCTCGATAAGGCATGAGTTCCAGTATCATAAGTGTTTCCTCATAGGAACGTCCGCGAATTTGATCAATTACTCTTCGTGCTTTGAAAACAGACATATATATATTTTGAGCTAAAGCTTTGACTTCTGTACGCGGTTTACTCGAGTTCTTCGTTACCATATTTACCATAAAGTTACTCCCTTTTCCATCAATGAATGATGAA